CACATGAACCTATTGAAACCTCGGATTCATACTAGAATGGCGATGACCTTCAAACTAAGTCCAAGGGTTCTCTGAGTAAGTACCCTTGTACCCTCGCTTATTCAATGAATAGGAATGGATAGAATGATGAAAAATAAAAAGGGGGTTTGCCCTGTATCAAACTAAGCATCAACGGGGTTTGAAAGAATAAAAATCTTTCAAACTCTTTTAAAATTTGTAGCCCGGCCGCGAGGTCTGAATATTAAGTATGAATCATAGTTCTAATACTTCGTAATCTATTTCATACAGTTCGTGCTCCAGATATTCGAATGAATATCTGACGAGGGAAACCACCTTTATGAAGATGACAGACCTATTCTCTGTACTACCAATAGGATCCATTTTAACAAGTCACACACTCATATTACGGAAATACAGAAACAAAGAAATTTCGCGGTCGAACTACTAAAATAGACCCAAAATACAAGCCTAAACCCTTTGCTTTAGAGCGAAAAGCAAAGCTAGGACTTAGTTATTCTGATAAATCTAATTCATTGAAATTCCTTCTAGTAAAACGGAAGAATTATAAATCTCTAAAATAATAGATAGAAATATCGCAAATAAAGCCATTGCGACTCCCATCAATGGAGTAGTTCCCCATCCAGGAGCTACTTTACCATATTCCGAATTCAATGGTTTCAATAACCCCCCTACACCAGTTCGTTTTGGACGAGATCTAGAACTACCCTCAACGCTTTGTGTAGCCATAACTCCTATTTTGTATTCATTGAGATCTGTTGACTTTGTATACAATTTCGTTGTAAATAAGTAATCTTATATCATAGATTCATTGTGGTTTTGAAATTTTATAATAATGGAAACAGCAACCCTAGTCGCCATCTTTATATCTGGTTTACTTGTAAGTTTTACGGGGTATGCCTTATATACTGCTTTTGGGCAACCCTCTCAACAACTAAGAGATCCATTCGAGGAACACGGGGACTAGTTGAAGTTTGAAGTAATGAGCCTCCCGATATTGGAGGCTCATTACTTCAATTTAGACAATGAAAAATCATTTATTCTTTTTAGTTGGAACTTTAGGCGGTTCTCGAAAAAAGATAGCGAAAAAGATGATTCCTAGAGTTGAGACTAAGAGGAATGTATAAACCAATGCTTCCATAGATTTGATTGTGGTTTACAATTATAGCTTTCATACCTGTTTATTTGGAGTCGTATCCTGGATAAAAAAAGGAGCAAGAATCAAAGACAAGTCGGCAATTCCGATCAAAAAATCCCCGGTGCCCTATGTCAAAAAGTGGAAGCGAAAAGTAACGGAGCAATGTTGTATCAAACTACTTGTCTTCTTGTAGTTGGATCCCCGAGTTTTTGGAATGCTCCAAATTCTACTTGAGCATCCAAATCTGGATCAATACCAGCAAAAACATCTCTGAATAAGGTTCTAGCACCATGCCAAATGTGTCCAAAGAAGAAGAGAAGAGCAAACGAAGCATGTCCAAAAGTAAACCAACCTCTTGGACTACTACGAAAAACACCATCAGATTTCAAAGTCGCACGGTCTAATTCAAAGATTTCACCCAATTGAGCACGCCTAGCATATTTTTTAACAGTAGTGGGATCACTATAACTGACGCCATTGAGTTCGCCACCATAGAACTCAACAGTTACACCTACTTGCTCAACACTATACTTCGATTCTGCCCTTCGAAAAGGAACATCGGCTCTAACAATCCCGTCTCCGTCTACCAAAACCACTGGAAATGTTTCAAAAAAGGTAGGCATACGACGTACAAAAAGTTCACGTCCTTCTTTATCTCTAAAGATAGGATGCCCCAACCACCCAACAGCTATCCCATCCCCGTTATCCATTGAGCCCGCCCTGAATAACCCCCCTTTTGCCGGATTATTTCCAATGTAATCATAAAAAGCTAATTTTTCGGGAATTTTAGACCAAGCTTCGGATAAACTTTGATTCTCGGCTAGCCCGGCACCAACTCTTCGATATATTTCTTGCTGGAAGTATCCCTGATCCCATTGATAACGAGTGGGACCAAATAATTCAATGGGAGTAGTTGCAGAACCATACCACATAGTTCCAGCAACAACAAAAGCTGCAAAAAAGACAGCAGCGATACTACTAGAAAGGACAGTTTCGATATTTCCCATACGCAACCCTTTGTATAGACGTTGTGGCGGACGGACACTAAGATGAAAAAGTCCCGCTAATATGCCCAATGTCCCCGCTGCAATATGATGAGAGGCTATTCCTCCCGGAACAAAAGGATCAAAACCTTCCACACCCCACGCCGGATTTACGGGTTGGACCTTTCCGGTTAGCCCATAAGGATCGGACACCCATATTCCAGGACCATACAATCCTGTTACATGAAATGCGCCAAACCCAAAGCAAGCTACCCCTGAAAGAAATAAATGAATTCCGAAGATCTTGGGCAAATCCAAAGAGGGTTTTCCTGTACGTTCATCAGTAAATATTGCTAGATCCCAATATACCCAATGCCAAATAGCAGCCAAGAAGCACAAGCCAGAAAACATAATATGTGCCCCAGCCACACCTTCGTAACTCCAAATACCCGGATTCGTTACAGTCCCACCTGTAATAGTCCAACCACCCCATGAATTGGTTATTCCTAACCGAGTCATAAAGGGTATAACGAACATACCTTGTCTCCACATTGGGTCGAGAACAGGGTCAGAGGGATCAAAAACTGCTAATTCATATAGAGCCATCGAACCAGCCCAACCAGCAACTAGAGCTGTATGCATTATATGGACAGCTAGCAAACGACCGGGATCATTCAATACGACGGTATGAACACGATACCAAGGCAAACCCATGGAAATACCTCTTTATCAACGAAAAATCACACTATGTAACTTTATTGCACTGGAAAACTATGCCATGGACCTCTCATTTTCAGTGCATTAGCTGAGAGAAAGTATTAATCTTTGTTCAAGGCTTTTTGTAGTAATAATGAAACAATTAGGGTCATATGAACAAAGAGAAGCAAATCTATTTTATACCCGATAAGTATCAATACGCAATGGGGGGTTTATACCTTTTTAGGCGGTCGAATCTATACATATTCGTTTATTATTCAAAGTACCTATTTGTAAGAAATCTCCTTATCTTTTCTTCATTCTGTATTCCTTGAATTTATTTATCCAATATAATATATGGATATCAAATATCTGGATAAAATGGGATAAAAGACGAAATTCTTAAAAGAAAGAAAGGCATTATTACGCTTCCACATCAAAGTAAGATATAGTACTTTAATATTTTTTCTTTCATTTAATGCCTATTGGTGTTCCAAGAGTACCTTTTCGAAATCCTGGGGAAAACGATGCATCCTGGGTTGACGTATAGTGCGACTTGTCAGATAGAATGGGTCATATGGTATTTCCCCATTCTCTCCCCCGATTGAGAAATCCTTCCGCTTCGCCCAAAAAATATTGATTGAATCATCCAAAATTTGGAGCGTGAAGTGCAATGAAAGAAAATAAGATTTAATTGTTGGGAGACATCCAAATTAATATTATCAATTAGAATCCAATTTATGGTTGGTTTGTTTGAACTAAAAAAATGAGGTATCCAGGCTCCGTTTAGAAAAAACCCATTGATAATAATCTAGGATTCCTACTTGTATCATACGTATTATTTTTTTATTACATTCAAGTAATCTCCACCTGTTTGTTAATCAGAATTACTTGAATAATATGATTAGTACATAAAAGAGTTGACGGAAGACATAAAATAAATTAAAAAAAAAAGAAGTCTTCGCAAAAAGACGCGGTAGTGGGAGCATTTGTTCTATATGTGCAAATCAAAATCGGACGGATCTTTACTCGGAGTAGAGCAGCATAAACCTAAAAGAATTGAAGAAACCCATTCAGGAACAAGAGAATCCCATCGTGATTTAGATTGGATCTCGATGAAACAATATATCAAGGAGAAGTTAGTTCGATAAGTTTAGTAAATTGTTCGGTAAACAGGCCAAAACTCCTTTTTCAAGAAAAATGAAATAAAAAGTTTCTTCGTGAGAATATAAAATATAAAATTAGAAAGAGCCTCTTATAAAAATATAAAAAACAAAACGAACTGGGATCTACACATTGATTCTTAATTTGTTTTTGTTGAACCGTATGCATCAAAAGGTGCATGTACGGCTCCTACAGGATTGAAGTTTATCCTAATCAACCGACTTTATCGAGAAAGATTACTTTTTTTAGGCCAAGTAGTTGATAACGATATCTCGAATCAACTCATTGCTCTTCTAGTATATCTGAGTATGGAGAGTGATACCAAAGATCTTTATTTGTTTATCAACTCTCCAGGCGGATGGGTAATACCTGGAATAGCGATTTATGATACTATGCAATTTGTGCGACCGGATGTACAGACAATATGCCTGGGATTAGCCGCTTCAATGGGATCTTTTATCCTGGTTGGAGGAAAAATTACCAAACGTTTAGCATTCCCTCACGCTTGGCGCCATTGAGTTTTTTTTTTGAGAAAAAAGACTATGCCTTCGCCATATGAAATCTTTTTAAGTAATAATAGCATGGCACTTCGAATTCGATATCAAAAAATTGTATTCTTTAACTATTACAAAAACATTCAATTATGTATCGAAAGAGTAGTATGAAAAAGGTAGTCCCGATTTGATAGTATTTATTGGAAGCCCTTTTCAGTGTCACAAACCCTTTTTTTTCACACCAACATTTTGGCTATGTTAGAAAAGAATACAAAAAAACAAGATTCGATGATTTTTTATAATTGGATTTTTTTTTTATTTGAAAAAAAAAGAAACTTTGGGATTGCTGAATCACACATAAAATTTTTTTCAAATTATATAGAATATAAGGTATAAAGCAACGGAGCCGTCATATTATTTTTGAACTCCTCAAAAAAAAGGAGGGTCAATTGGGTAATTATTAGATTATTTACCAATCTGTATCTGATGATAAACTCGATATTTTTTCTTTTTCTTTGGTGGTTTGTTGGAAGGTAAAAGTCAATTTTATTATAGAGCCGTATGCAATGTGCAAACCCTGCCTGTACGGTTTGGTCAATTCTATCTTTTTTATTTCTTTTTAACTTCTCGCGCCTTAATGATGAAAAATCGAATAACCATTTAAATTGATTATGTTATATCATCAGGGTAATGATCCATCAACCTTCTAGTGCTTTTTATGAGGCACAAACGGGAGAATTTGTCCTGGAAGCGGAAGAACTACTGAAACTGCGCGAAACCATCACAAGAGTTTATGTACAAAGAACGGGAAAACCTTTATGGGTCGTATCCGAAGACATGGAAAGGGATGTTTTTATGTCAGCACCAGAAGCCCAAGCTCATGGAATTGTTGATCTTGTAGCGGTTGAAAAATAGCAAAGATTCCACATAAATTATGATTTGCAATGTTTAATTAATATTTAATAGTTTTTAGATAGTTTTTTATTTACTCAATTGAATATAAGTAAAGAAAAATAGATTCAAAGAATTCATAATCATCCGGTTAAGATCAATCTAAACCATCTTAATTCTATAGACCATAGACCATTAAACCCTTCAGTATGCCAACCCTTAAACAACTTATTAGGAATACAAGACAGCCAATAAAAAATGTAACGAAATCCCCCGCTCTTAGGGGATGTCCTCAGCGCCGAGGAACATGTACTCGGGTGTATGTGCGACGCGTTCAGATCCTGGGCTGGGACAAAAGAAAAGAATTCCAGTCTCAGTGATCGATACAGTATCAACGACTAGGATAGAATGGGGTTCCTACATCCACTCTCTTCTCTAAAAACAAGAAATATGTTGTTATTGTGGACAAAATTGATGGTTTTCGTTGGGACAAACACGACCACTCCCTCTATTTTTCAATTTAAGATGAAAAAAATTAACCAATTCGTAGCAACTGATTATCCAGGGAATTTCTTTTTTCTTTTTTAAGCAGAAATATAAGCCTTAGACTCTTGCAAGAACGGACTAAGAGGGTCAAGCTAACCCAACAAATCTTCATAATTAAATACCGTTACTGTATTAAAGGTGGATCACCTTGTGAAAGGTCTAGTACTAGAGAATTCCATGGGTAGAGCCAAAGAATGTGAACTGTACAAGTTAACAAAAAAACGAAGAATCAAGAAAAGGGCTCCGGTGTATAGAGAGGACCTTACCGTTTTTAAAAAAACCATATAAATGATGGAACCCACAATTTCTTTATCCATTTATATTGACTCTTTTCGGGGCATTTTATCAATGCTCCCTAAAAAACTCGTGGTTGGGAAGGTTATCGTAGCAAAAGCCGTTGGAGTTTTTCCTTTATACATTGGGAAACCCGTTTTGTTAATTACATAAGCTAGTAAAGGAAAAACTGAAAGAAAGGAAATCAATCAGTTATTCCTCAGAGTTTCATTTATTCCATTTATTCAATGACCAGAATTAGACGAGGATATATAGCTCGAAACCGTAGAACAAAAATGCGTTTATTTGCCTCAAGCTTTCGGGGGGCTCATTCAAGACTTACTCGAACTATTACTCAACAGAAAATACGAGCTTTGGTTTCGGCTCATCGGGATAGAGATAGGCAAAAGAGGGATTTTCGTCATTTGTGGATCACTCGGATAAATGCAGTAATTCGCGAGAGAGGGATATCCTATAGTGGATTAATATACAATTTGTATAAAAGGCGGGTGCTTCTTAATCGTAAAATACTTGCCCAGATAGCTATATTAAACAGAAACTGTCTTTATATGATTTCCAATGAAATAATAAAATAGTGTTAATCGCTAAAAATACTTTATTAATATATTTAATATAGAAGTACCTGAATAAGAAACTCCGGGAAGGTAGAGTAGAAATTTGTATTATACAATATGATAAAGTCGTTACAATGAGCAAACACGCTCGATAAAAAAAAGATTGATTCTTTTTTTTACCCATATCCAATTCACTCTTTTTCTTAATTTGAGTTCGGATTGGAAGTTTGATTCTATTGAAGAGTAAGCCTATTCATTTTATTGCGGGTTCTAAGCCCGGCAGTTCTAGCAGTCGACTCACCTCGTTCAAATTGTTTTTCATTATTAAGAAAAGGTAACAAAGATAAAATACGAGCTTGCTTGATAGCAATAGTAATTAACCGTTGTTGTTTTAAGGTCAATCGATTCACCCGTCTAGATAATATTTTTCCTTGTTCACTAATAAATCGACTAATTAAACTCATGTTCCGATAATCAATTTGATCCCCCGATTTGATCGGGGGCAAACGCCTACGAAAGGATCGCTTGGATTTATGAAGGAGTCGCTTGAATTTATGCATGTTTTCTTTTTTTTTTTTTTTTTTTTTTAGAGATTCTATATATTCTATTTTTATATGTTATTGTTATTAAATAGCTAACATATACTAACACATATATTTAATATATCGTGTTTCAGGTGAGTGACACACGGGTGATTGATTCGATCTATTTCTTTATTTCCCCGTGAATCCTATGTTTGTAACAATAGGGACAGAATTTTCTCAATTCCAATCGACCGGGTGTATTGTGTCTATTTTTTTGAGTAATATATCTGGAAATGCCTCTTGATTTTTTATTAACACGAATACCCTTTTCAACACACCCAGTGCATTCCAAAATAACCCTTACTCGGATATCTTTCCCCCTCGCCATGAACCTCCTTTTTTTCTATTCATTTAACTGTTCGATTTTTCGATCTAAATCGAAGAAGGGAAGTAAAAAGATGGAAGTTGCCAGCTTTAAATCCAATTACGAGAGATTTCATTGCAATCATGCAATCAATATATTAGTAATAAGTAGTACAATTACAATAATACAAAAGGTTTATAACTAGTCTAGGCAGTTCTCTTTAGATTTCGAATTGAAGTGGAGTATTTCATTTCATGAGTATCTTTATACTGTTATCCTAGCCATATTTCCATCTCCGTCACCACTTATTTAAGCCTTAGTCGAGTTCCTACTTTTACGGAGGTGGAATGCCTTCTTATTGTTTCTCTTTTATAACTTATTCGAATTCTTTCTACTAAATAACTAACATCTAATAATAGAATGCCTTTAAATAATAAACAATATAATACATATTCTAATAGAATAATAAATTCTAATATAATAATAAATCTAAAAAATAAAATAATAAAACAAACAATACAATAGAGTAGGGAGGGGGGAAGTACGAGTCCCAGATATTGGATTCTATCTATAATCTTCTTTACCCCTTCCTCCGCCAATAACTAGAAACTAGACCAATAAAATGACTCGAATTAGAATGAAAAAAAAGGGAATGTTAATGCATCGGGGAAAAAACGATTAATTTCTATCAATATACTTGCTAAAGATCCAAACCATAAAGTACTTAGTACTGGTGCCACGGAGAGATATGTTTTCAGATCTCGCATTTAAAATTCTCCTTCTTCTTTATTGTAATAAAAATACATGGGCAAAGTGCTGATATGATCAGATGTATATGTAACTAAGAACAGCCTATATTTTTGTATTTGAACATGGACTCCCTAATTCCAAGAGAAAAATAAGAAATCACAAAACAATTTAGCTCAATTTATCCCTATCAATGTACGAAATAAAGAGAAAGATATGGAAAACAAAACAGGGATTCTCTACAATGACACTGTAAATTAATTGTAATTGAAAGGGGTGTAGCGCAGCTTGGTAGCGCGTTTGTTTTGGGTACAAAATGTCACAGGTTCAAATCCTGTCATCCCTACTTATTTCCTCTACTCTGAACAGTAACGAGAGATTCATTGAGATCGATTCAAAATTGGACATAGATTGCCTTTCATTATATCATACTATTTAGATCATACTCTATAGGGTAATAGACGTAGACGCATACAAGATGTATTAGAGATAGAAAAGGAATCCCTTTCCTTAGAGTCGTTTTTTTGTAAGAGAGCGCTCTTAGTTCAGTTCGGTAGAACGTGGGTCTCCAAAACCCGATGTCGTAGGTTCAAATCCTACAGAGCGTGATTCCTTTCTTGTTTTGTTAGGTCAAAATTACATGGCAATAATTGAACAGACTCTGAATTTGACTTTTGCCACATTAAAGTTAAAGAAAGGGCGAAGTCAATGAACAAAATTGATCTTAATAAATCAAAGGTCCAACTGATCACCGCGTCTATATTGTAAATATGCAGTTACGAATAACCCAGCCAATGTAATAGGAATTAGACCTAAGACGATTCCAAAGAGAAAAACTTCAATCATTTTTATTATTATTTTTTGAAAGGAGAAAAAGAGAGGTACTATCTATCCTTAAATATGAATCCGGATTACTCATGAATCTCGATGACCTAAGAATTGTAAATTCGCGCGGTAAGGAACTATAGAATAGATGGAATACTGCAGAAAAATTTCTTTATTATGAACTGTTCATCAAAGTAAAAGTAATTTGAATTAAATTCAAATTAAATAAGTCGTATCTTACTCAGACCAATAAATAGAACTGAAGTTATAGTTAACGCCGCTAGTAGAAAAGCGAAATAACTAGTTATCGTAGGCATGAAGTAGCTAAAGGAAATATTTTTTTTTTAGACATATGTTTGTAAAGTATTTGCCTAAGTAGACAGTTTTAAGTCACTTACTGAAGTATATATTCAAATTTTTGAAAGATACGAGAATAAGCAAAAATACCAATTGAAAGCATTAATTCAAGTTAATGTTTTTAATTTTAAAATTCGAATCATTCTAGATTATAGGGGAAAATAACAAAAATCGAGTAACACCGGTCGAAAAATCAAAAAAAAATGCATCATCTGTAACATCTAATCATTCCTTAATTTCGAATTAAGAGATAACTAACTAATCCTAATCTTTGAAATACTAATACGAACCTTATTGGATCATTTTATTCAAAAAATTGAACTTTCTTTGAATCACTATGGAATAAAATAGAAAATTATTTCTATTTTGCTTGTTTCTTGTATTTCTTATTTGTATTAATTGTAT